ACTAACTAGGAAATCTCTATTAAACAAAAGAGTGAATTCTTTCAAAATAAAAGAGTGAATTCTTGGGGAGTTTTTAGGAAATACTTTAAAATTTTATTAAATTATGAAATTTATAAGACAAGAAAAGATAATAACTACTAATACGAATAATAAAAGGGTGGATTATCGTATATATATATTTCATGTAGAAACATGTAGAAAGATGAATTAGAAACATGTAGAAAGATGAATAGGTCCATTTATTTATATATTTATTGTATTTTATTAATTAATATTTATTGTATTTTATTAATTAATATATATTTCTTAAAACATATACTTATAGACTCCCTATCCCTATTAAGTATATATATACTCACTTAGGTATACTTAGTATAATATAACAATTATATATGAATTATAAGATATCTTTATAACAATATAAGGATAAGGTTCAAATATAAAACAATAAATATAACAATAAATAACAGGTACAAATATTAAATCGAGGTACCCATTCTATGATAACTCTCAACAGTCTCCCCTCCATTTTTGTGCCTTTAGTGGGCTTAGTATTTCCGGCAATTGCAATGGCTTCTTTATCTCTTTATGTTCAAAAAAACAAGATTTTTTAGATACAACAAGGACAAATCTTATATATATATATATATTTTTTTTTCAAGACTTACTTGGATCATAACACGGATATCTAGTTAGTAAAATATGGTATAATATGCGGCTTCCTTCGGGCATAAGCTCTTATGTATGTGGAAACATGATAAATGAATTCTAACTATTTTCAAATAGATCGGGATCGGGGAGAATTGCTGAAATGTAAAGTCAATATATATGTATTAGGAAATCATATGAAAGGGATGTTATTCTTTTAGTTTGGATCTAAGAAATTCGATGAATTATCCCTAAAGGTTCACATCATAATAGTGCTGGTTGATGAGAGTTACTTCGGAAACAAAAAAAAGTAAAAAAAAATTATTTTTGTTATTCTCCCAATTCCAATAAAATGCAACTAGGTCTAGTTAGAGTATGAGTTGGCGATCAGAACGTATATGGGTAGAACTTATAGCGGGGTCTCGAAAAACAAGTAATTTCTGTTGGGCCTTTATTCTTTTTTTAGGTTCATTAGGGTTTTTATTGGTTGGAACGTCCAGTTATTTTGGTAGGAATTTTATATCTTTATTTCCTTCTCAGCAAATAATTTTTTTTCCACAAGGTATCGTGATGTCTTTCTATGGGATCGCAGGTCTTTTTATTAGCTCCTATTTGTGGTGCACAATTTCGTGGAATGTAGGTAGTGGTTATGATCGATTCGATATAAAAGAGGGCATAGTGTGTATTTTTCGTTGGGGATTTCCTGGAAAAAATCGTCGCATATTCCTCCGATTCCTTATGAAAGACATTCAGTCCATCAGAATAGAAATTAAAGAGGGTATTTATGCTCGTCGTGTCCTTTATATGGAAATAAAAGGACAAGGAGCCATTCCCTTGACTCGTACTGATGAGAATTTTACTCCACGAGAGATTGAGCAAAAAGCTGCTGAATTGGCCTATTTCTTGCGTGTACCAATTGAAGTATTTTGAAAAAAGGAACTGAAGAATGAATACTTTGCAAGAGATAAAAAACTCAAGAATCATCTTTTTTTCTATAGCATAACTTAACTGAAGTTTCTTCAGAACGCTTACTCGAGCCAAAGCAAACGTATATGAAACAATTCTAAAACTAAATTGTTTATGTCCACAATTTTTTTTATGCGTATGTAAATCCACTTAACTCAATTCAGTAACAAATCTAAATGATAGATTCATCATATATCAAAACAAAACATTTCATCATAAAGTAAAGAATTTTTTTTCTAAATAGTTGATATTTTGATAGAACGGGAGTTCTTTCGTCTCGAAATCCGACTACTATTAATTTAATTTGAAGAGGGCTCTTTCTTATTCTATATTCTTTCTAAATTCAAGGACTAACCGCTGTACTGAATCACAAAAAAATCCGGAAATACATCGATGACTTGTAATAGAACTTATGCTTGATAGAAATATTAGTATCATATAGAGTCGACGAATGAGGTGCGTTCATTAAAAATTTTAAAATTCACAGACGAAAAAATGGCAAAAAAGAAAGTATTAATTTCCCTTCTATATCTTGCATCTATAGTATTTTTGCCTTGGTGGATCTCTCTCTCATTTAATAAAAGTCTGGAATCTTGGTTTACTAATTGGTGGAATACTAGGCAATCCGAAATTTTTTTGAATGATAGTCAAGAAAAGAGTATTCTAAAAGAATTCATAGACTTAGAGGAACTCTTACGTTTGGACGAAATGATAAAGGAATACCCGGAAACACATTTACAAAAGCCTCGCATCGAAATCTACAAAGAAACGATCCAATTGATCAAGATGCACAACGAGGATCGCATCCATACAATTTTACACTTCTCGACAAATATAATCTGTTTCGGTATTCTAAGTGGTTATTCTATTCTAGGTAATGAAGAACTTGTTATTCTTAACTCTTGGTTTCAAGAATTCCTATACAACTTAAGCGACACAATAAAAGCTTTTTCTATTCTTTTATTAACTGATTTATGTATAGGATTCCATTCGCCCCACGGTTGGGAATTAATGATTGGCTCTGTCTACAAAGATTTTGGATTTGCTCATAATGATCAAATTATATCCGGTCTTGTTTCTACTTTTCCAGTCATTTTAGATACAATTTTTAAATATTGGATCTTTCGTTATTTAAATCGTGTATCTCCTTCACTTGTAGTGATTTATCATTCAATGAATGACTGAAAAGTGATCGAATGAGCCAATTATAATATTTGTTACTTTGTACATAAGCAAAACATTCAAAATTGTACTTACTACCCATCCAAGGGATTCCTCCAATATTCCAGTAAAATTATTTATATTTAATATTTAAGTAAATAGCAAAATTATAGATAGGGAACTATACTTAGCGACCTACCTAATTTTATTGTAGAAATTTTCGGGATCAATGATTGGACCATGCAAACTAAAAATACCTTTTCTTGGATAAAGAAAGAGATTACTCGATCCATTTCCGTATCGCTCATGATATATATACTAACCCAGGCACCCCTTTCAAATGCATATCCCATTTTTGCACAGCAGGGTTATGAAAATCCACGAGAAGCGACTGGCCGTATTGTATGTGCCAATTGCCATTTAGCTAATAAACCCGTGGATATCGAGGTTCCACAAGCGGTACTTCCTGATACTGTATTTGAAGCAGTTGTTCGAATTCCTTATGATCTGCAACTGAAACAAGTTCTTGCTAATGGTAAAAAAGGAGCTTTGAATGTCGGGGCTGTTCTTATTTTACCCGAGGGGTTTGAATTAGCCCCTCCCGATCGTATTTCGCCCGAGATTAAAGAAAAGATAGGAAATCTGTCTTTTCAGAGCTATCGTCCCACTAAAAAAAATATTCTTGTGATAGGTCCGGTTCCTGGTCAGAAATATAGTGAAATCACCTTTCCTATTCTTTCCCCGGACCCCGCTACTAAGAAAGATGTGCACTTCTTAAAATATCCCATATATGTAGGCGGGAACAGGGGAAGGGGTCAGATTTATCCCGACGGGAGCAAGAGTAACAATAATGTTTATAATGCTACAGCAGCAGGTATAGTAAGCAAAATAATACGAAAAGAAAAAGGGGGGTACGAAATAACCATAGCGGATGCATCGGATGGACGTCAAGTGGTTGATATTATCCCTCCAGGACCGGAACTTCTTGTTTCAGAGGGCGAATCCATCAAACTTGATCAACCATTAACGAGTAATCCTAATGTGGGTGGATTTGGTCAGGGAGATGCGGAAATAGTACTTCAAGATCCATTACGTGTCCAAGGTCTTTTGCTCTTCTTGGCATCTGTTATTTTGGCACAAATCTTTTTGGTTCTTAAAAAGAAACAGTTTGAGAAGGTTCAATTGTCCGAAATGAATTTCTAGATCTGCGGATTTATCAACATCAAGCTCTAAAAAGAAACAAATTTTTGTTGGGAATTATGTATGATCAAAAAAATTTTGCTTATTTATATTCTTTATTCTACCGGATTTCGGGAATTACTTAATACCGCATTCCTGGTCATAGTATATTGTGAAGGCGACTGTTTTACTTAACTCTTCTTTATTTATTTTTTTTTTCAATCCAAATTGAAACGGTATGATATAGAATGAATCAATAGTTTTCTATTTGACTAGAATCAAAACAAAAGATAAATAAGCGGAGAATAGAAACCTAAAGTATAAATGAGAGGAACAAAGGATTTTAGGGGAGATTGTTCGTCTCCTAGTCCTTGACACAAGAAACGGAATTTTACCCAACCCTTTCTTGTGTCGAATTAATAAAGATTCTCGATCCCGTTCGTAAAAAATGGATATTTGTAGTTTTCATTTTTTTTTTTTTTATAGGTTTATTTTATCATAACCCTTTTTTAGATTTCTTACGTAACATAGTGGTAGTGGACAAATAAATATAGGTCAATTTATTGAGCAATATAGAACTTCTTCAATTTCAACGAACTTATAAAAAAAAATTCACTTTTATTAGATTAAATGGAGTAAGGTTCTATTCTATTAGTATAGAAAGGGTTTGCATGATATCTGATTGATAGAAATATATTCTATTTATATATAATTGTGAGTCATCCAAAAAGGGTAAATCGAGTGATTCCTTCTTTGTTTTAAGTCTTGACAGATACTATTGAGTAACAGATGTTCTGAATCAATTAACGAAGTTCATTTTTTAAAAACATCATCAGAAAAGGTGGAGGTTTTTGAAACATCTCTAAAAAAAAATATTATGATTATTAAGAACTCAACGGGACTTACCCCCTCTTTCCTTGTCTGATTCGAGGGGGATCCCGTTGAGTTCTTATGCTTTCATGTCTACAACTCAGTTCATCCGATTATTACAGGGATGAACCTAATCCGGAATATGAACCATAAAAGAAAATACCGATTAAACCGAT